TAGTAGGAATTCTCTTATCCCATTCGGAAAGATACCATCCTCATAATTATCAATGGCTGTTTTTGTCTATAGCATGACCATTTGAAAAAATGTGGAGGTAAAGTAGGGGAAATGGCCGATACTACTGGAAGGATTCCTCTTTGGTTGGTGGGTACTGTAACTGGTATTCCTGTGATCGGTTTAATAGGTGTTTTCTTTTACGGTTCATATTCCGGGTTGGGTTCATCTCTCTAGTAATTGGATGAACCAGATTGTAGACATGAAAGAGTAAGAACTCAACGGGACCTTACCACTCTAATCAGACAGACAAAGGAGGGTAAGGTCCCGTTGAGTTCTTAACTCTTATAAGAATATAAGAAGACTTTGATCTATTCCATAACATACAAATTCGGAAACATACAAATTCAAATTGGAAAGTTATACAGTCAACATAATAAAAATATTATATTTGTTTTGTAGAAAAAAAATAACAAAATGGATCTTTTGCTCTGATATTTTAAACATTACTCTAATTCTTTTGTTTCTTAATAATGTTTTTGAAGAATTGAAGCCGTTGATTGATTCATAGTCTCCGTCCTTCCTCTAATTAACTCTTACGATACGAAGCAAGAAGAAAAGAGTAATCTCTGGATACTACAATATTCTATGGATTTATACGCATCAGATATCCTCCAAATTCTTTCTTTCTCCTTCTATAGTAAACTACTAATGGAACTTACTATATAATATAATTTGAAATTTAAATTTGTTTGAATAATTTCTCTAAGTTATAAGTTTAAGTTAATAGAAGAAGTTCTATTTGCTCAATCAATTATTCCCCTATAATCTTTTCTCTCTTTTTGTTTATCCACAACTTCCTATCAATCTAAACAAAAGAAAAGAGTTCTGGTTTGCCATCCTTCCCTTGTATTCTCTTCGTTTGTATATCTATTACAAAGTACAAAGAATAGGATACAAGTAATGAATCCCGCAAAACGAAAAAAAAAAAGTATAAACAAATCTCCAAACCCTTTTTGTCGATCCATATATATATGGATATATATGGATCGACAAAAATTTGGCACCTTTTACCAACTTGATGTTAAGAAATCCCCGCACCTAGAAATTCATTTCGTATAATTGAACCTTTTCAAACTGTTTCTTTTTAAGAACCAAAAAAACTTGTGCCAAAATAACAAATGCAAAGAAGAATAAAAGACCTTGGACCCGTAATGGGTCTTGAAGCACTACTTCTGCATCTCCCTGACCAAAGCCTCCCACATTGGGATTGCTTGTTAATGGTTGATCAAGCTTGATGGATTCACCCTCTGAAACAAGAAGTTCTGGTCCTGGAGGTACAATATCAACTACTTGATGTCCATCCGATGGATCAACAACGGTTATTTCATATCCACCCTTTTCTTTACGTACTATTCTACTTACTACACCTGCTGATGTAGCATTATAGACTGTATTGTTACTTTTGCTACCATCAGGATAAATCTGACCCCTTCCTCTGTTCCCACCTACATATATGGGATATTTTAAGAAGTGAACATCTTTCTTCGTAGCAGGGTCGGGGGAAAGAATGGGAAAGATGATTTCACTATATTTCTGACCAGGAACAGGACCTATCACAATAATATTTCTTTTATTAGGACGATAACTCTGAAAAGACAAATTTCCAATCTTTTCTTTCAATTCGGGAGAAATACGATCAGGGGGGGCTAATTCGAATCCGTCGGGTAAAATGAGAACAGCCCCTACATTCAAACCCCCCTTTTTACTATTAGCAAGAACTTGTTTCAGTTGCTTATCATAAGGAATTCGGACAACTGCTTCAAATACAGTATCAGGGAGCACAGCTTGCGGAACTTCAATATCCACGGGTTTATTAGCTAAATGACAATTAGCACATACAATTCGTCCCGTTGCTTCTCGCGGGTTTTCATAACCTTGCTGCGCAAAAACGGGATATGCATTTGAAATGGATGACCGAGTTATTACATATATCATGATCGATACAGAAATGGATCGAGTCATCCCTTCCTTTACCCAAGAAAAAGCATTTTTATTTTGCATGTCCAATCATTAATTTCGGAGTTTCTACAATAAATTAGATAGGTAACTATACTAGTTACCTATACACGAGTCTGGCATTGTACTAGAATAATTGTACTGGAATATACGATGAATACCTTGAGCAGATGAAAGTATAAGGAATTAAGTAAAATTTTTAATTAAATGCTTAATTTCTATTTATTTATAATTTATTTATAAAGGAAGAAGGATTCTAATTTTATTAATATGATGAGATCAAATGAGTTCTTTATTCATTCATTGAATGAAAAATTACTACAAGCGAGGGAGATACACGATTTAAATAATGAAAAATCCAATATTTAACAATTGCATCTAGAATAACTGGAAAAATGGAAACAAGACCAGATATAATCTGATTGTTATGATCCAATCCAAAATCGTTGTAAACCAAACCTATCATTAGTTCCCAACCACGGGTCGAGTGAAATCCGACCCATAAATCAGTAACTAAAAGAATCGAAAAAGCTTTTATTGTGTCACTTAAGTTATAGAGGAATTCCTGAACCCAAGAATTCAGAATAACGAGTTCTTCATTACTCAGAATAAAATAACCACTTAGAATAGTGAAACAGATTATATTTGTCGAGAAATGTAAAATGATATGAAGATCATATTCATTGCATGCTTTGACCAATTGTATTGTTTCCTTGTGTATTCCTATATGAAGTTTTTGTATATGTGTTTCCGGGTACTCCTTTATCATTTCATCCAATAGGAATAGTTCTTCTAATTCTATGAATCTTTTTAGAACGTTTTTCTCTTGAATATGATTTAAAAAAGTTTCGGATTGTCTGCTATTCCACCAATAAATAACCCAAGGTTCCAGACATTTATTAAAAGAGAAAGAGACCCACCAGGGCAAAAATACCATAGATGCAAGATAGGGAAGGGAGGCCAATGCTTTCTTTTTTTTCATTTTGATCTGTGAATTGAATTTTTAATGAACCTGCTTCATTCGTCGACTCTATCTGATATTTCTCTGAAGCACGAGTTGTATAACAAAGTAGTGACCTCTGGATCTATCCCTTTCCTTTTTATTTGTAATATATTTCAGATATCTCAATTGGGCAAATTCAAACCAATTTCATTTTCATTTGTTCCTTTCGATGAATACTCCAAAACCCACTTTAAGTAACGAATCAAGTTTCGAGACCAAAAAACTTACATTAATTCTTTCGAAACGAAATCTTTTACTGTATAATCAGAAAAAAGGTATCGATTAAAAATCATGGGCCTAAAAAGATGAATTATGTATTACGAAATACATGTTCGGATAGGTTTGATTAAATTAATTTATAGATATAAATTAATTATTAGATTAGTTAGTTAGATTAGACTTCTAGTATAAAAGAATCAGGAAACTTGCCTTTTATTAAAAAGGGGAATTAGCAAGTTCTTTTCCCCACCTTGAGAGGATATTTATTCTTTACTTCAGTTCGAGTTCGTTTTAAAGTACTTCCATTGGTATGCGCAAAAAATAGGCTAATTCAGCAGCTTTTTGTTCAATTTCTCGTGGAGTCAAATTCTCATCAGTACGAGTCAAGGGAATAGCTCCTTGGCCTCTTATTTCCATATAAAGGACACGACGAGTATAAAGACCCTCTTTAACCTCTATTCTGATTGATTGGATATCTCTCATAAGGAACCGAAGGAAGATGCGACGATTTATTCCAGGAAATCCCCAACGAAAAATACACACTCTTCCCTCTTTTCTATCAAATCGGTCATAACCGCTACCTACATTCCACGAAATAGTGCACCACAAATAGGAGCTAATGAACAGACCCGCGATCCCATAGAAAGACATCACAACCCCTTGAGGAAAAAAAACGATTTGCTGAGATGGAAATACAGAGATCAAATTCCTACCAAGATAACTGGAAGTTCCAACCACTAAGAATCCTAGTGAACCTAAAAAAAGGATACAGGCCCAGCAAAAATTACTCGTTTTTCGAGATTCCGTTATAAGTTCTATCCATATATGTTCTGATCGCCAATTCATACTATACTGCATTCAGTTGCATTCGATTGGAATCGAGCGAATAACCCAAATAAATTTGACTTTACCTTTCTTGACCCCGAAGTAACTTTCACCAACTAGCACTATTGTTATGTGAAACATCGGGAGTAATTAGTTAGATACATTGACTTTCCATTTTTTATATTCGCTAATTCATTTTGAATCAGCTATATCCACATATACATGCATTTATACAGATATTATATATCCGCATAAAAGTTCTTTCACTTGTGTGTTTGGCAAAAGCCACATATCATACCATATTACACGAAATAAATATCCGTATTATCATACAGTGTTGAAATCACTTGATAAGATTCATTACCATTGGGTCTAGACAATCTTATTTTTTTGGACATGAAGAAATAAAGAAACCATTGCAATTGCCGGAAATACTAGGCCCACTAAAGGTACAAAAATGGAGGGTAAGTTGAAATCTGTCATAGAATAGATGCCTCGATTTACTATTTCTATCTATTAAAAAGATATCCTCTTATGCTTATTTAGGATATATCTATCATAAGTAATATCAAGTTATTATTATATTGTAAATAATATTATTTATAAGTGATAAATAATATCAACTATAATTCTATTAGCTATATGATTAGATAGAAACTATAATATTTAGAATATATATATTTAAATAATTTAAATAATAAGTAATATAATAATGAATATTATAATATAAGATAAGTTAAAATAATAATGAATATTATTTTAAAATATTAAATAAATAATTATAAATAAAAAACAAAAGAAAAAATATAATTATCCGAAACCTCTGTCTATCCACAAGGAGAACTTATGTCAACAAGGAAAACAATATATATATTGTTTCTTTTAATTACGATGAATTAAATATTTATTTTTGTTCGCTACAAATGAAATAAGCGAA